GGAATTCCCGGTATCTCGTAGAAAAAGAGTATAAATGAAAGGCTTTTTAGAATTTCATTTTTTATCATAGTTATAGATAATCATAATTACTAAAAATAATTTGGTTCTTTTTACAAACTTGATGTCGATTAATCCGCGAGTCTAGAAATTCATTTCGGACAATTGAACCTTCTCGAACTGTTTCTTTTTAAGAACCAAAAATACTTGTGCCAAAATAACAGATGCGAAGAAGAACAAAAGGCCTTGTACACGTAATGGATCTTGAAGTACTATTTCTGCATCTCCCTGACCAAATCCGCCCACATTAGGATTACTTGTCAATGGTTGATCCAATTTGATAGATTCACCTTCTGAAACAAGAATTTCTGGCCCCGGAGGGATAATATCAACCACTTGACGTCCATCCTCCGCTATGGTTATTTCGTATCCCCCCTTTTCTTTTCGTAGGATTTTGCTTACTATACCTGATGCTGTAGCATTATAAACTGTATTGTTACTCTTGCTCCCGTCAGGATAAATTTGGCCCCTTCCTCTGTTTCCGCCTACGTATATAGGATATTTTAAGAAGTGAATGTCTTTCTTAGTAGCGGGGTCGGGGGAAAGAATAGGAAAGGTGATTTCACTATATTTCTGACCAGGAACAGGGCCTATGACAAGAATATTTTTTTTGTTGGGGCGATAGCTCTGAAAAGACAGATTGCCCATCTTTTCTTTTATCTCGGGGGAAATACGATCGGGGGGCGCTAATTCAAAACCCTCTGGTAAAATAAGAACCGCCCCCACATTCAAACCCCCTTTTTTACCACTAGCAAGAACTTGTTTCACTTGCATATCATAAGGAATTCGAACAACTGCTTCAAATACAGTATCGGGAAGTACCGTTTGCGGTACCTCAATATCCACTGGTTTATTAGCTAAATGGCAATTGGCGCATACAATACGTCCAGTCGCTTCTCGTGGATTTTCATAACCCTGCTGTGCAAAAATGGGATATGCATTTGAAATGGATGTACGAGTTATTATATATATCATTAGCGATATGGAAATAGATCGAGTAATCTGTTCCTTTATCCAAGAAAAAGTATTTCTAGTTTGCATGGTCCAACCATTGATCCCGAAAATTTCTACAATAAATTGGGGTAGGTTACTAATGGAGTTTCCTATCCACGATTCTGTTATTTACTGGAATAAATTGACTGGATTAATATATAGGAATATAGGATGAATCCCCGGGATGGGTAGAAATCTAAAGCGATTTTCAATGCTTTGCTTATGTACAACTGCAAAGTAAGAAACATTCTAATTGGATTAGGTAGATAATTTTTCAGTCATTCATTGAATGATAAATCACTACAAGTGACGGAGATACGCGATTTAAATAACGGAAAATCCAATATTTTAAAATTGTATCTAGAATGACTGGAAAAGTGGAAACAAGGCCAGATATAATTTGCTCATTATGAACAAATCCAAAATCCTTGTAGACAAAGCCAATCAGCAGTTCCCAACCATGGGGCGAATGAAATCCGATACATAAATCAGTTAATAAAAGAAGAGAAAAAGCTTTTATTGTGTCACTTAAGTTATATAGGAATTCCTGAACCCAAGAGTTAAGAATAACAAGTTCTTTATTACCCAAAATAGAATAAACGCTTAGAATAATGAAACAGATTATATTTGTCGAGAAGTGCAAAATTGTATGAATACGACCCTCGTTGTGTATCTTGATTAATTGGATTGTTTCTTTGTGAATTCCTATACGAAGGTTTTGTAGATGTGTCTCCGAGTATTCCTTGATCATTTCCTCTAAGAAGAGGAGTTCCTCCAATTCTCTGAATTTTTCTAGAATACTCTTTTCTTCAATATCATTCAAAAAAATTTCGGATTGCCTAGTATTCCACCAATAAGTAACCCAAGATTCCATACTTTTTTGAAATGAGAGAGAAATCCACCAGGGCAAAAATACTATAGATGCAAGATATAAAAGAGGAGTGAATGCTTTCTTTTTTTCCATTTTTTCGTCTGTGAATTGTTAATGAACCCATCTAATTCGTCGACTCTATGTAATTGTGAAAATTGAGTGGCAAAAAACGACAGAAATTTGCTAGTTATTTTTTATTCTTATTATAAGAGATCCAATTTTTTGGTCATTAAGGAGCACAAAAAATATAAAAAGAAGCTTCAAAAAATTACAAGATATGATCTATCTGAAGTCTCAATTACAACAATTAAAAAGGGAGGGAATTTCCTTATTTCAAAATGGTTGATTATGAGATATTGGATTTGTTTCTTTTTGAATTGGGTTGTGTATATTTCGATACATATAAAAGATCCCCAAAAGAGTTTTTTTATACTTATTCCATATATGTCTGCTTTGACTCGAATGAATGTTTTGAAGAAACCTCAATTAAGTTATAAGTTATGGTATAGAAAAAGAGGATTCTTGCGTTTTTTGCTCTCCTGCTGAGAAAGCATTCATTTCTCGGCTTCATTTATTAAAAAACTTCAATTGGTACACGCAAGAAATAGGCCAATTCAGCAGCTTTTTGTTCCATTTCCCGTGGAGTAAAATTCTCATCAGTACGAGTCAATGGAATGGCTCCCTGGCCTCTGATATCCATATAAAGGACACGACGAGCAAAAATACCCTCTTTAACTTCTATTCTGACGGACTGAATATCTTTTATAAGAAATCGGAGGAAGACCCGACGATTTTTTCCAGGAAATCCCCAACGAAAGATACACACTATTCCATCTTTTCTATCAAATCGATCATAACCACTACCTACATTCCACGAAATTGTGCACCACAAATAGGAGCTAATAAAAAGACCCGCGATCCCATAGAAAGACATCACAATTCCTTGTGGAAAAAAAACTATTTCCTGAGACGGAAATAAAGATATCAAATTTCTACCAAGATAACTCGAGGTTCCAACCAACAAGAATCCTAATGAACCTAAAAAAAGGATAACAGCCCAGCAGAAATTACTTGTTTTTCGAGCCCCCGTTATAGGTTCTATCCATATATGTTCTGATCGACAACTCATACTTGATCCAGTTGCTTTTTTTGGAATTGAGAGAATACCCCAAATGAATTTGACTTTAGTCCGTTTGTTTCCGAAGTAACTCGCATCAACTAGCACTAGGTTGATGTGAACCTTTAGGAGTAATTCATTAAATTGGTTAGATCTAAACTAATAACATACCCTTCGTATGATCTCACTAAAGATAGCCACATGTATATAGATAGACCAACTTTACAGTTCAGCCATCCGCCGAGTTGGGTCTATTTGAAAATAGCTAGAATATAGCATTTTTGGGAGATTTTCGGCGGAAGCCGCTTATACCAAATATACCAATATACCAAATATACAAAATTTTGCTAAATGGATATCCGTGTTATGATACAAGCGTTAGTTTTGAAAAAACAAAATAGATGAGATTTTGTGCCCTCGCCTCTAAACAATTTTGTTTTTTTGAATATGAAGAAATAAAGAAGCTATTGCGATTGCCGGAAATACTAGGCCTACTAAAGGGACCAAAACAGAGGGAAAGGTAAGATTTGTCATAGAATGGGTACCTCGATTTACTATTTGTACCTGTTATTATTATTTAGATTTTATATTTTATAATATAAAGATATCTTATTATATATAAAGTATAAAGATATCTTATTATAATTTGATATTGATAATTCTAAATAAATAAAAATATCTTATTATTTTATAAAATTTTATTTTATAATATAAAGAAGATATAAAGATATCTTATTAGAATTTGAAAATTCTAAATTGGAATTATTATTAAATTGGAATTATTATTACTTATTATCTAATCTATCTAATCTAATATTAATAAATATAGATATAAGTATCTAGCTAAGTGAGTTATAGAATGTAGTTTTTCATCTTTCTATATGAAAGATTTGAAAGGATATGGATGAGATATTTTTTTCTTCATTTTTTTGCTCTTGTCTTCGAATTTCATTTACTAAGCAAAAACTCTCTTAAAAATGAATTAGATTCTATTTATTTAGATTCTATTTATATTGAATATTGAAGGGTTTGTTAGAATCCCATCCAGCAGGGATTCTTAGTCAAAATAGGATTATCGTAATAGAAAGATAAAAAATTCTATATTTTCTATATTTTAATTATATATGACGAGAAGAAGATATTTTTTTATTTGCCTAATTCACGAAAATAAGAATTTCCTCTTTTATCTTGTTGATAGAGACCTTGATCAATAATCAGGAATATAGAAAAAGGGGCGGATTTTCTATTTTCTGTGACTTTTGCTTCTTTGATACAATTAGATCTTATGTCAACAAAGAACCCCATTCGTCTAATTTTGACTTGGATTCCGATATACTAATTACTTGTTTGCTCAAAATAATTGAACTTAATGTTCTAATTTTGATTCAAAGGAAAGAAAGTGTGGAGTTCAAATAACTCACTCAGAACGCTTTTTAAAGGATTACGTGGTACGATTAGATCGAATAAGCCCTTCTGGAATAAATACTCAGCCGCTTGTGAACCTTCGGGTACTGTTTTATTCAATGTTTGTTCAATTACTCTTTTACCCGCAAAGGCAATGTAGGCATTGGGTTCGGCAATAATAATATCCCCCAACATACCAAAACTAGCTGTCACCCCACCAGTAGTAGGAGATGTAAGGATTGGTACATAGAATAACTTTTTATTTGATTGATAATCATATAAAGCAGAAGATATTTTAGCCATTTGCATCAAGCTCAAACTTCCTTCTTGCATGCGTGCTCCTCCGGAAGCACACACTATAATAAGAGGTAGAAATTCTTTAGTAGCGTATTCAATCAAACGGGTAATTTTCTCACCGACTACGGATCCCATACTACCCCCCATAAACTGAAAATCCATAACCCCAATTGCTACGGTAATACCGTTTAATTGCCCTATGCCTGTTTGAACAGCCTCGGTTAATCCTGTCTTTCTTTGATAAGAATCGATACGATTTTT